AGGGTTGTTTTGGTTGGGTGGGTGGATTGTGTTTTTGTTTGTTTTTTATTGGTAGGAGATTTGGGCTATGTTTGGTGTGTTGTTGGTGGAGATAGGGGGTAGGGGAAGTGCTGATTGTGTGGTGAGGGTAAAATGTCAAGATAAAAAGTGAATGTTAGGTGGGTATATTTGGTAGTTATTTTGTTAGGTGTTTGTGGGTGGGTTTTGTTGGGTTTGGGATGTGGTGTTTATGTAGTGAGTTCCTGTAGTTAAAATTTTGTAACGACAGCTTTTCAGGCTGTAGATTTCGGAGAGAGGCCGAGCGGGAATTATGATAAAATTTGTTCTATTTATAGGTTTATGCTTTGTTTTGGGGGGGTTAGCAGTTGCATCTAATCCCTCTCCTTATTATGGGGTGTTAGGGTTAGTTGTAGCGTCTATTGCTGGTTGTGGTTGGTTGGTGAGTTTGGGGGTGTCTTTTGTGTCATTGGTGCTGGTGATGGTTTATTTAGGGGGTATGCTGGTAGTGTTTGTTTATTCGGTTTCGTTGGCAGCTGATCCACATCCTGAGGCGTGGGCTGATTGAGGTGTTGTGGGATATGGGTTTGGTATGAGCTTGGTTGTTGTGGTGGGGGCTGTTGTGGGGGGGATGTTTGAGGTTTTAGTGGAAGTGGGGACGGTTAATAATGCGGGTCTTTCGTCTGTTCGGTTGGATTTTGGTGGGGTTGCTGTGCTGTATTCATGAGGGGTTGGGCTGTTTCTGATTGGTGGGTGGGGGCTGTTATTAACATTGTTTGTGGTTTTAGAGCTTGTGCGTGGTCTATCTCGTGGGGCAATTCGGGCTGTGTAGGGTTGGTTGGTCAAGGGATAGTTTAATTAGAATGCCAGCTTTGGGAGTTGGTGGTGAAGGTTTAACTCCTTTTCCCTTGAGGTAGGTAGTTTGTGGTTGTTTGGTGAAAAGTTTTGGTGTATTGTAAAGTTATTGATTGGGTGTGTAAAAATGTAGGTGTTTTGTTAATTGTGTGGATGGAAAAAAATGTCAAGATAAAGAATGAATGATGAAAATGGAAGATTAGCTGTAAGTCTCAGGAAAGTGTAAATAGAGTAATCATGTCCAGTGTCCATTGCATTATCTAGTGCCTAATGAGGTAAAAAGCGCGGGTTCCATGAATGGGAGCAAAGTGCATCAGTGCCAAGTTTGCGTAGGACTTATACTCCAACCATGACATTTGAGGTGTTTGGGGATTCATATGCGCGCCGGTCATGTGATGTGCATGTCAAGAGGAAGATAACTCCTGCTACGCACTGGAAGGGCATATTGAGTTGACCCCCAAAAGAAGGGAAGGGTAGGAGGTCGGTATGCAGGAATAACGAGGGCAGAGGGGAATCTTCAACCGACCACTAGTATCAGTGAAGAGCAGAAGATAAAGAGATAAGAGGGAGATGGTCCTGAAGTTACCACGGGAGGCGCAAAAGAGCAAGTAGGGCCTCGAGGGTAAGAGGGAAAGTATGCCCCTGACGCCAATAACTAGGGTACATTCGACGTTGAGTAGCTCGGTTCTCGTGAGAAGAGCGATTAATAGATAACCAGGTTCTCTGGCTTGGGAGTTCGTGAAAGTCTTAGGCAGAGGTAAATACCTTGGAGGTGGGCGAAATGTATGTCTAGGAGCATTCAAAGGTGTACCGGTGCCTTAGTCGTATTCTGGTCGGCTGGGAGCACGGGGGAGCAGTTTCGATCTAGTGTAACGCTTGTTGGGGAATGGGTAGGACGACTTGGGTTTGAATGGTACCTGTGGCAAAAATGTCGTCGGGCACGCAAAAGACCGAAAATAAGTTCGTAGGTCTGCGCAACCTGGGTAGCGGGGGCGTCTGAAGTTGGGTAGTATTTGGAGTCTCCTACATTCATTGTGATGCGTATGGGGCCGGTAATGTAATGCAAAGTTATACATACCCTAGTAAAAGCTGAAAAAGTACTGCTGGGGGGGTTGGGGGGGGGGGAAAAACTCTAAGAAGGGGTGTAATCTTCAATCTTTGGCTTACAAGACCAATGTTTTCATAAACTATTAGAGTTAGCTAGAGTTTGAGTATTTTGTTTTCTAGGATGGATACGATGGGGAAGAGGACTAGGATGATTGTAAAGTATGAGAGGGAGGCCAGTTGGCCAATGATGATGAATGGGTGTTCAACTGGTTGGCTTCCTACTCAGGTTAGGATGAGGAGGTTAGCTACTAGTGCTCAGAATAGGATTTGTGAGAGGGGGCGGAAGGTTATTGAGCGTAGTTTGGATGTGTGTAGTAGAGGGATGAGGAAGAGGACTAGTACTGAGGCGGCTAGAGCTAGGACACCTCCTAGTTTGTTTGGGATAGATCGTAGGATAGCGTAGGCGAATAGGAAGTATCATTCGGGTTTGATGTGTGGAGGTGTAGCTAGGGGGTTGGCTGGGGTGAAGTTTTCTGGGTCTCCTAGCAGGTTGGGGGAAAATAGGGCTAGGGAAGCGAGGAGGATTAGCATGAGTGCGAATCCTAGGATATCTTTTGTGGAGTAGTATGGGTGGAATGGGATTTTGTCGCAGTCTGATGGAATACCTAGGGGGTTATTTGATCCTGTTTCGTGTAGTAGGGTGAGGTGAACTAGGGTGAGGCCTGCGATAATGAATGGGAGTAAGAAGTGCAGAGCGAAGAATCGGGTGAGGGTGGGGTTGTCTACTGAGAATCCTCCTCACGCTCATTCTACTAGTATTTGGCCAATGTATGGGATTGCTGAGAATAGGTTTGTGATTACTGTAGCGCCTCAGAATGATATCTGTCCTCAAGGTAGGACGTAACCTACGAAGGCGGTTGCCATGAGTGTTAGTAGAAGAATGACTCCGATGTTTCAGGTTTCTTTGTTTAGGTAGGAGCCGTAGTAGAATCCTCGGCCAATGTGGAAGTAGATGCAGATGAAGAAGAAAGAAGCTCCGTTTGCGTGTAGGTTGCGGATCAGTCAGCCGAATTGGACGTTTCGGCACATGTGGGCGACGGAAGTAAAGGCTAGTGAGGTGTCTGCTGTGTAGTGCATGGCTAATAGGAGACCTGTGACGATCTGTGTGATTAGGCAGATGCCTAGGAGGGATCCGAAATTTCATCAGGTTGAGATGTTTGATGGTGTTGGGAGGTCAATTAGGGAGTCGTTGACAATTTTTAGTAGGGGGTGGTTTTTACGTAGATTGAGTGCCATTAGTTGATTCTGTGGGTAGAGATTAGTATAATTAGGATGGATAAGGCGAATGAGCCTAGGTATGCCTTGATTAGGGCGGGGTGGAAGGTGGTGGCTGTTTTGGCTGCTTTTAATTGTAGGTGAGCTAGTCCTTCTGGTCCTAGTAGCTTGAATCAAGAAAGGTATACGAGGTGAGAGGCAATGTTTTGGCCCCCGTTTAGGAGAATTTTTGTGTTGAGTCGGTGTATTAGGGGGTTGAAGTAGCCTAGTGAAATGGAGAAATTGCGATATGGGTTCTGTTTTGTTAAGATGAACGTTTGGGTTAGTTTTGATATTTCTAGGGCGATGGCAATTCCTAGGGCGGTGACTACTAAGGCCGTGATTTTGATAGATAGTGGTATAGTCATTGGTGGGGTTTTTGTGGGTGGGATGTATGAGGTAATTAGTAGTCCTGCTGTGATGCTTCCTAGTGCGAGTCGGATAATTGGGGATGTTACTGCTGGGTTATTTTCATTTATTGGGGTAAGGGGAGGGATTCGTGTGAAGCCGGCTTGTACGAGTATGGTCATGCGGATTGTGTATACTGCAGTGAATGTTGTGGCTAGTAGGGTAAGGAGGAGGGCTCATGTGTTTAGGTAGGATGTATTTAGGCTTTCGATGATTTGGTCTTTTGAGTAGAAACCTGCTAGGAAGGGGGTTCCTATTAGGGCTAAGTTGCCGATAGTTAGGCAGGAGGTGGTTGTTGGGAGTATTTTTTGGAGGCCTCCTATTTTTCGAATGTCTTGTTCTCCGTTGAGGCTGTGGATGATGGAGCCAGAGCATAGGAATAGCATTGCTTTGAAGAATGCGTGTGTTGAGATGTGCAGGAAGGCTAGTTGTGGGAGGTTTAATCCGATTGTGACTATTATTAGGCCTAGTTGGCTTGAAGTGGAGAAGGCAATGATTTTTTTGATGTCGTTTTGGGTGAGGGCGCACGTGGCTGCGAATAGTGTGGAGAGAGCTCCAAGGCAGAGGCATAGGGTTAGGGCAAGTTGGTTGTTGTTGAATAGAGGGTGGGTTCGGATGAGTAGGAAGATTCCGGCTACTACTATCGTGCTGGAGTGGAGTAGGGCGGATACGGGAGTTGGGCCTTCTATGGCGGCGGGAAGTCATGGGTGTAGGCCGAATTGGGCAGATTTGCCCGTTGCGGCTAGAATTAGGCCTAGGAGGGGGAGGGTAGGGGTTTGGGAGGGGGATGGAAGTTGTTGGATTTCTCAGGTGTTTGTTGTGTAGGCTAGTCATGCTATGCAGAGGATGAGGCCAACGTCTCCGATTCGGTTGTAGAGTACGGCTTGTAGGGCGGCGGTGTTGGCTTCTGCTCGGCCGTGCCATCAGCTGATTAGTAGAAATGATATGATACCTACTCCTTCTCAGCCGATGAATAGTACGAATAGGTTGTTGGCTACGATTAGGATGAGTATTGCGATTAAAAAAAGTAGTAGGTAGGTAAAGAATTTTGTGATGAAGGGGTCTGAGGCTATGTATCATGTTGCGAACTGCAGGATGGATCATGATACGAATAGGGCGATCGGAAAGAAGGTTAGAGAGTAGAAGTCTATTTTTAGGCTAAGTGGGATTTTGAAGTTCATGATGAACTTTCATTCTCATAGTAGGATAAGGCTTTCTGTCGCTGAGTGGATATGCATTATTATTGGGATTAGGCTAATAAAGAACGAGGTTTTGACTGTGTTTGTGATAATGGTTGGAGTATTTTTTAGGCTGTCTGACAGCAGGGGGAAAATAATTGGAGTGGAGAGGGTTGTTAAGGTTAGGAGTATGAAGGTGCTTAGGGCTAGTGAGAAGTCCATTACTTTCACCTGGATTTGCACCAAGATGGGCGGTTCCTAAGACCGTTGGATTACTATTATCCTTTGAAAGTTAAGGGGGCTGAGGGTTTATACTCAGATGCAAGAGTTAGCAGTTCTTGTTGGTTAAACCTCCCCTCGGCAGGCAAGAAGGTTTTAACTTCTGTTTTTAGAATCACAATCTAATGTTTTGGTTGAAACTATGCTTGCATATGGGAATGCCTGAGATAAGTTGGGGTTTGAGGATGAGGAGTGTTATAGGGATTATGTGGAGTGCCATGAGGAGGTGTTCTCGTGTTGAGGAGTTTTGGACTGATGTAATGTGGGATGGGATGGTTCCTCGTTGTGTCATTATTAGTATGTACAGGGTGTATGAGGCGGTTAGTAGAATTGCTGTGCCGGTTAGGATGATTGTGAAAGATGATCAGTTGAATAGGGCGATTATGATAGTTAGTTCGGCTATTAGGTTGATTGTTGGTGGTAGGGCTATGTTTGTTAGGTTTGCCAGTAGTCATCAGATAGCCATGAGAGGTAGGAGCGGCTGTAGGCCTCGTGTGAGTAGCAGGATTCGGCTGTGGGTTCGTTCGTAGTTGGTGTTGGCTAAGCAAAATAGTATAGAGGAGGTTAGTCCGTGTGCGATTATTAGAATTATTGCTCCGGAGAATGCTCAGTGTGTCTGGATTATAATAGCGGCTACTACTAGACCCATGTGGCTTACGGAAGAGTAGGCGATTAGTGATTTTAGATCGATTTGTCGTAGGCAGATGGCACTTGTTATTAGTGCTCCTCATAGGGCTAGGGTAATGAAGGGGTAGTGGAGGTTATTTAGTGAGGGGTTTACTAAGATGGTGATTCGTATGATGCCGTAGCCGCCTAGTTTTAGTAAGAGAGCGGCTAGAAGTATGGAGCCAGCGATTGGGGCTTCTACGTGGGCTTTGGGCAGCCATAGGTGAAGTCCATATAGGGGGGCTTTGACCATGAAGGCGATGAGGAGGGCTAGGCTTGATAGTAGGGTTGTTCAGGAGTTGGTTATTGTGGGGTGGTAGAGTTTGAGTATGGGTAGGTATAGGGTGCCGATTTGGCTGTGTAGGTGGAGGATTGTGATTAGTAGTGGTAGAGAGCTGGCGAGTGTATAGAATAGGAGGTAGATGCCTGCGTTTAGTCGTTCTGGCTGGCTTCCTCATCGGGTGATGAGGATTAGGGTGGGGATTAAGGTGGCTTCAAATGCGATGTAGAATAGTATCAGTTCTGAGGCTGAGAAGGCTAGTAGGATGAACGGTTGGGCTAGAATTATGGTTGTAATGAAGGTTCGTTTGCGAGAAGTAGGTTCTTGTTCTAGGTGATTTTGGCTTGCTATGATTATGAGAGGGAGAAGTCAGCATGATAGCACTAGTAGGGGGGAGGAGATTTGATCTACGGATGCTCATGGGGTTATGGTCTTGTTTGGGTAGTAAGTTGGTGTGAGTCATTGTAGGCTGATGGTAGCAATTAGTAGGCTGTACGCTGTGGTATTAGTTCATAGGTGTTTGCATGGGGAGAGGAGTGTTAGGGGGAGTAGTATAATGGTTGGTAGAAGGATTTTTAGCATCGTAGGAGGTTGAAGTTGTGTAGATGGTCTGAACCGTGGGTTCGTGTGGAAGCTACTAGCAGGGCGAGCCCGGTTCCAGCTTCGCATGCGGAGAAGGTTAATATGAGGATTGGCAGGATGGCTGAGGATGATGATTGTGTTTGGATGGGTCATATTGATAGGGCAACGTATATTGATAGTATCATGCTTTCCAGGCATAGTAGGGCTGAGATTAGGTGGGTTCGGTGGAATGCTAGGCCTAGGGCGCTTAAGGTGAAGGCGGAGTAGAAGCTTAAGTGCAGGAGGGTCATGAAGAAAGTTATAGGGTGGTAGCTATAATCTGTTGAGCCGAAATCAACTGTCTTAGTTAGACTAACTTTCTGTTATTCTGCTCATTCTAGGCCCCCTTGAGCTCATTCATAAATTAGCCCTAGGGTGAGGAGGAAGATTAGGGCTGAGGCTCAGGTTAGTGTGGTAATGGGGTCTTGCAGTTGAGTGGCTCATGGGAGAGGCAGTAGGAGGGCGATTTCTAGGTCGAATAGTAGGAATAAGATTGCTACTAAGAAAAATCGGATGGAGAACGGCATTCGGGCGGATCCCAGGGGGTCGAAGCCGCATTCGTATGGGGATAGTTTTTCAGGGTCTGGGTTTATTTGGGCTAATCAGAAGTTTAGTAGGGTCAGGGCAATGCTTAGGGCTAGGGATAGTGAGATTATGAATGTGATTATGTTCATTACTCTTCTCTGGGTTTAAACCAGATTCTAAGGATTGGAAGTCGATTGTAATTGATATACTAGAAGAGTAAGATCCTCATCAGTAGATAGATACATAGAGGAATAATCATACGACGTCTACGAAGTGTCAGTATCAGGCTGCTGCTTCGAAGCCAAAATGGTGGCCTGACGTGAAGTGGTATTTAATCAGTCGGAAGAGGCATACTAGTAGGAAGGTGGAGCCAATGATGACGTGTAGTCCGTGGAATCCGGTGGCTACGAAGAATGTGGAACCGTACACTCCATCTGCGATGGAGAAGGGGGCTTCGTAGTATTCTATGGCTTGCAGGGCTGTGAAGTAGAAGCCTAGGAGGACTGTTAGGGTGAGGGCTTGGATTGCTTGTTTTCGAAGAGCTGCTGTGATGCTGTGGTGGGCTCATGTGACGGTGACTCCAGAGGCTAAGAGGATGGCGGTGTTTAGTAGAGGGACTTCTATTGGGTCTAGGGGTTTGATTCCAACTGGGGGTCATTGTCCTCCTAGTTCTGGGGTTGGGGCTAGGCTTGAGTGGAAGAAGGCTCAGAAAAAGCCAAAGAAGAAGAAGGCTTCTGATGCAATGAATAGGACTATGCCATAGCGTAGGCCTTTTTGGACGGTTGGGGTGTGGTGGCCCTGGAATGTACTTTCTCGTACAATGTCACGTCATCATTGGAATATAACGAGGGAGGTGGTTAATAGACCGATGATTAAGAGGTATGGAGTGCGTGAGTGGAATCACATGGTTAGGCCTGATGTAGTTAGGAGGGCAGCGGCTGCTCCGAGGATAGGTCATGGGCTTGGATCTACTATGTGGTAGGAGTGTGCTTGGTGTGCCATTTGTTGATTAAATGTTTTCTTGGAGGTATAGGCTTAGTAGTAGAACGAAGACGTAGGCTTGGATCATGGCTACGGCCACTTCTAGGAGAGTTAGTAGGAACAGTACTAGTAAGGTTAGTAGGGAGACTGCAGGTATGGTTGAAAATAGGGCTACTGTGGCTGTAGAGATGAGTTGGATTAGAAGGTGGCCTGCTGTGAGGTTTGCTGTTAGGCGTACGCCTAGTGCTAGTGGGCGGATGAGTAGGCTAGTTGTTTCGATTATAATTAGGGCTGGGATTAGTGGTGTTGGTGTTCCTTCAGGTAGCAGGTGGCCTAGGGAGATAGTTGGTTGGTTGCGCAGGCCTGTTAGGAGTGTGGCAAGTCATAGGGGGAAGGCTAGAGCTAGGTTTATGGATAGTTGGGTGGTGGGGGTGAAGGTGTAAGGTAGTAGTCCTAGGAGGTTGATTAGTAGTAGGAAGATTATTAGTGATGTCAGGATTAGGGCTCACTTGTGGCCTTGTTTATTTAGGGGAGTTATTAGTTGCTTTGTGATAAGATTGATGAGTCATAGTTGCAGGGTGGATAGGCGGTTGGTGACTCATCGGTTTCCCGGGGAGGGAAGTAAGAGGGCTGGGAATGTTATTGCGATAAGGATCAGTGGGATTCCTAGGAGGGAGGGGCTTGAGAATTGGTCGAAAAAGCTTAGGTTCATGGTCAGATTCAGGGGGAGGTGCTTGAGGTTGTTGGTGTCTTGCTAGATGGTGGGTTAGTAGACACGAATGTTAGAAGTTTGGGTTGAATGATGAAGGAGAATGTGAATCATGTGATGAGCATGATAAAAAATCAAGGGCTTGGGTTTAGTTGGGGCATATCATTAAGGAGGAGGTTTGTCCTCTTTCTCTAGCTTAAAAGGCTAGTGCTGATGCATAGCTTCTTAATGGTTAGGATGATATTAGAGAAGATCAGTTTTCGAAGTAGGCAAGTGGAGCAGATTCTACTACGATAGGTATGAAGCTGTGGTTTGCTCCGCAGATTTCTGAGCATTGGCCGTAGTACACTCCGGGTCGGGAGGCTAAGAAGGAGGTTTGGTTTAGGCGTCCTGGGATTGCGTCGGTTTTTACGCCTAGGCTGGGGACAGCTCATGAGTGAAGTACGTCGTCGGCAGTGACAATGACTCGGACAGTGGAGTGTGTTGGGACGATGACGCGATGGTCGACTTCTAGTAGGCGGAAGTGTCCTAGTGGTAGGTCTGTTGTGGGGATTATGTAGGAGTCGAATGTGAGATCTTTGAAGTCAGTGTACTCGTAGGTTCAGTATCATTGGTGGCCGATGGCTTTTAGGGTGAGGTCTGGTTCGCTGATTTCGTCTATTATGTAGAGGATTCGTAGGGACGGCAGGGCGAGTGTGATTAGTACTATGGCTGGCAGGATTGTTCATACAAGTTCGATTGCTTGTGCATCTACTGTGTTTGATGATAGTTTTTCTGTCAGCATTAGGGTTAAGAGGTATAGGACTAGGCTGCAAATAGCGATAGCGACTATCAGAGCATGGTCGTGGAATTGTGTTAGTTCTTCTATGATGGGAGATGAGGCGTCTTGGAAACCGAGTTGTATGTGGTTGGCCATGTTTAGGTAGAGGTGTACAGAGGTTTCATCTGTAATTTAGTCTTGACAAGGCTACGTAATTGTTTTACTAACACCTCTTATGAGAAAGAAGCATAAGTGGTTTATGCGGTTGGCTTGAAACCAACATATGGGGGTTCGACTCCTTCCTTTCTTGGACTTGGACGAAGGCGGGCTCTTCAAAGGTGTGGAATGGGGGTGGGCAGCCGTGGATTCATTCGATGTTTGTGCTTGTTAGTTCTGGTTGTGTGGCTTTACGTTTGGATGCGAAGGCTTCTCAGATGATGAACGCTAGTATGATTACAGCTGTTATGGAGATCAGTGATCCTACTGAAGAGACGGTGTTTCATAGGGTATAAGCGTCTGGGTAGTCTGAATATCGTCGTGGCATGCCAGCTAGTCCTAGGAAGTGTTGTGGGAAGAATGTAAGGTTGACACCTACAAACATGACTCCGAAGTGGATTTTGGCCCATGTAGAGTGGAGTGTGTATCCTGTGAATAGTGGGAATCAGTGGGTGAATCCTGCTAGGATTGCGAATACTGCTCCTATTGATAGGACGTAATGGAAGTGGGCTACTACGTAGTAAGTGTCGTGTAGTGCAATGTCCAGTGAGGAGTTTGCTAGGACAATGCCAGTAAGTCCTCCAATGGTGAACAGGAAGATGAAGCCCAGGGCTCATAGCATTGGTGGGTCTCATTTGATAGTTCCTCCGTGTAGTGTTGCTAGTCAGCTGAATACTTTAATTCCTGTTGGGATGGCGATGATTATGGTAGCTGATGTAAAGTATGCTCGGGTGTCTACGTCTATTCCTACTGTAAACATGTGATGAGCTCATACGATGAAGCCGAGGAAGCCAATGGATAGCATGGCTCATACTATGCCCATGTAGCCAAATGGTTCTTTTTTGCCTGCGTAGTATGCTACGACGTGGGAGATAATGCCGAATCCTGGTAGAATTAGGATGTAGACCTCTGGGTGGCCAAAGAATCAGAAGAGGTGTTGATAGAGAACTGGGTCTCCTCCGCCTGCTGGGTCAAAGAAAGTGGTGTTGAGATTGCGGTCAGTAAGTAGCATAGTGATTCCAGCGGCTAGGACTGGGAGAGATAGGAGTAGGAGAACTGCAGTGATTAGTACGGATCAGACGAATAGTGGGGTTTGATACTGTGATAGAGCGGGTGGTTTTATGTTGATTGCTGTTGTGATGAAGTTGATGGCCCCTAGGATGGAGGAGATACCTGCTAAGTGTAAAGAGAAGATTGCCAGGTCGACTGAAGCTCCTGCATGTGCCAGGTTGCCAGCTAGAGGGGGGTAGACTGTTCAGCCCGTTCCTACGCCTATTTCTACTGTTGAGGAGGCTAGTAGTAATAGGAAGGATGGGGGGAGTAGTCAGAAGCTTATGTTATTTATTCGGGGGAATGCTATGTCTGGGGCTCCAATTATTAGAGGTACTAGTCAGTTTCCGAATCCGCCGATTATGATGGGTATAACTATGAAGAAGATTATTACGAAAGCATGGGCGGTAACGATCACGTTATATACTTGGTCGTCACCTAGGAGGGCACCAGGTTGGCCTAGTTCTGCTCGGATGAGGAGGCTTAGGGCGGTACCTACTATGCCAGCTCATGCACCGAAGATTAGGTACAGGGTGCCAATGTCTTTGTGGTTGGTTGAGAATAATCATCGGTTAACGAATGTCATAGGTAAGATGGCTGAGTGTATAAGCGTTAGGCTGTAGTCCTTTTTACAGAGGTTTGATTCCTCTTCTTATCGACTCTGTAGTGAAGTTCATAGTGAGTTGCAAACTCATTGATGTGCATTAATAGTGTACCGGGGTCTGTTAGGCAGAAGCCTGTTGGTTTGGGCATATAGCTGTTAACTATAAGATTATGGGATCGAGGCCCATCTGTCTAGGAAGTTGGGCAAAGCCCTAGCTTAAGTTAAAGTACCTGGGTTGCATTCAGGAGATGCAGGGTAGTGTCCTGCGGGTTTTAGCAGAAGCTAAGAGGGTCTAACTCTTGTTTAAGGCTTTGAAGGCCTTCGGTTTGTAGTGAACCTAAGCTTCTTATAGGATGGTTGTTATTATAGGGGAAATGGGTAAGAGTGCGGTTGATATGGTGGTTAAAATGGCAACTGTAGTGTTGGTTGGTTTATTAGTGTGCCACTGCTTCATATGGTTTGTGGTGTGAGGGGGGAGGGTAATTGTAGAGCAGTATGCTAGGCGTAGGTAGAAGAACAGGCCTAGCAGAGACAGTAGGGAGATTGTGATTGCTGCTGGGGCTATGTCTTGTTTGGTTAGTTCTTGAATGATGAGTCATTTGGGGAGAAAGCCTGTTAGGGGAGGGAGGCCTGCTAGAGAAAGTAGGGTTAAGAATAGTATTGCGTTTAGTGAAGGAGCTTTTGTTCATGTGGTTATTAAGGTTGATAGTTTTGAGGCTTTAATAGTGTTTAGGGCCAGGAATGTGGCTGCAGTTATGATAGTGTATAGATAGAAGTTTAGTAGGGTTAGTTTTGGGTTAAAAGAAATAATAATGGTTATTCAGCCTAGGTGTGCGATAGAGGAGAAAGCTAGAATCTTTCGGATTTGGGTTTGGTTTAGTCCTATTCATCCGCCTAGGGCGGCGGAGAAAATGGCTATGTAGGTTAGTAGTGTTGGGTTAAGGGAAGGAGAAGTCATAAAGAATAATGTGATTGGAGGAAATTTTATGACTGTGGCCAGTAGTAGTCCTGTGGTGAGAGGGGATCCTTGCAAAACTTCGGGGAATCAGAAGTGGAATGGGACTAGCCCTAGTTTTATTGCGATGGCTGAGGTTAAGATTAGGCAAGATACGGGGTGAGTCAGTTGGGTAATGTCCCATTGGCCGGTGTGTCATGCGTTGGTCATGCTGGAGAATAGTACGAGGGCTGAAGCTGTTGCTTGGACTAGGAAGTATTTGGTTGCAGCTTCAATGGCTCGGGGGTGGTGTGATTTGGAGATTAGAGGTAGAATGGCCAGGGTGTTGATTTCGAGGCCGGCCCAGGCCGTGACTCAGTGGTTGCTTGAGATTGTAATGGTTGATCCTAGTAGAAGGCTGATAGTGAAAATTAGTTTTGCTTGGGGGTTCATTAGCAGGGGAAGGGGTTAAACCATCATTTTCGGGGTATGGGCCCGATAGCTTGCTTAGCTGACCCTACTAGAAAATAATATAAGGGAAGTATGGAGGGTTTTGATCTCTCTAGTGTAGGTTCAATTCCTGCTTTTCTAGGAGGTTAGGAAATGAGAGGGCTGGTATACCTCTATGTTCACTTTATCATAGTGACCCTTGGGTGTTCAGGCACATTTCCTTGGGCTTTTTAAAGGTAAGGGGGCAGGCCTGCATAGGAGATCGGCATGCTGATATGTCATAGACATAGGGCTAGGGTGAGTGGGAGGAAGTTTTTTCATAATAGGTGCATTAGTTGGTCATATCGGAATCGGGGGTAAGAAGCACGAATTCATAAGAATCCTGCTGATAGGAGCAGAACTTTTGTAGCTAGTACTACTGGGAATAATTCTTGTGGTAGGTTGAAGGTGCTTGGGTTGAAAAATAGAATGGCGGTTAGTGTGTTCATGAGTATGATGTTGGCGTATTCGGCTAAGAAGAAAAGGGCGAAGGGTCCTGCTGCGTATTCTACGTTGAACCCGGAGACTAGTTCGGATTCTCCCTCTGTTAAGTCAAATGGGGCGCGATTTGTTTCGGCTAGTGTGGATACATATCATATCATGGCTAGCGGTCAGCAAGAGAAAATAAGGTATAGGGGTTCTTGGGTGGTTGCTAGCGTGCTGAGGGTATAATTACCGCTAATGAGGATGATAGATAGGAGGATGATTGCCAGGGTGACTTCGTAAGAGATGGTCTGAGCTACTGCTCGTAGGGCTCCAATCAGGGCATATTTTGAGTTTGAGGCTCAGCCTGATCATAAAATTGAGTACACTGCTAGGCTTGATATAGCTAGCAAGAAGAGTAGGCCCAGGTTGAGGTCTGCGAGGGAGAATGGTAGGGGTAGGGGGATTCAGATTGAAATTGCCAGGAGGAGGGCTAAAATTGGAGTAGCAATGAATAGGATTGGGGCTGATGTAGATGGGCGGATTGGTTCTTTGATGAATAGTTTTACTCCGTCTGCTAGGGGTTGAAGTAGTCCGAAGGGCCCAACGATGTTTGGACCTTTTCGGCCTTGCATGTAGCTTAAGATTTTTCGTTCTACTAGTGTCAGGAAGGCTACTGCGATTAAGATGGGGAGAGCATAGGAGAGGGCTATGATAAGATTGGTTAAGAGGGGGTAGTTGGTCATGGGGAAGAGGAGAGAGAAGCTAGGGAGAGGATTTGAACCTCTGAATTAAAGGACTTAAGCCTTTTGCATTTGCCGAGCTCTGCCACGCTAGCTGGTCCTTTTCTAGGAGGTGGGGGGAGGTGATAGCCTTTTGTAATTAAGTTGGTTTCATTACTTAAGGCGAAGGCTTGCTTGTGGTATTGGCCTCACTTTTCCTATCCTTTCGTACTGGGAAGAGTTCATCATAGATAGAAACCGACCTGGATTACTCCGGTCTGAACTCAGATCACGTAGGACTGTTAATCGTTGAACAAACGAACCCTTTAGTAGCGGCTGCACCACTAAGGATGTCCTGATCCAACATCGAGGTCGTAAACCTCCTCGTCGAATATGGACTCCTTGAAGGAGATTGCGCTTGTTATCCCCTGGGGGTAGCTTGGGTCAGTTGTATTGGGTCTGGGTGCTATTAGCACGTTGAGGGGTTGCTCTCAGTCTAGAGGTTTGGTCTAATTTTTGGAGGTTCTGTTTTGCTCCAAGGTCGCCCCAACCGAAAAAATGCAGGCCAATCGCCCATGGTGTAAGTGAGCCCGGGGTGGGGGTGAATGTATTTTGGGGTGGCTGCTGTTTTTAAAGTTCCACAGGGTCTTCTCGTCTTATGTGTGTATCCCTGCTTTCGCACAGGGAGATCAATTTCACCGATTGCCTGTAAGAGACAGTTAAGACCTCGTTTAGCCATTCATACAAGTCCCGATTTATGGGACAATTGATTGCGCTACCTTTGCACGGTTAGGATACCGCGGCCGTTGAACATCGGGTCACCGGGCAGGCATCACCTTCAATACTTGTCTGTTGGTTTGCTGAAGGCTATGTTTTTGGTAAACAGTCGGGCCTTGACGTGCTTGCCTAGTTCCTTTTACAGGTTTTAATCTTTCTTAGTGGACGCTCCTCTGTCGGGTTAACAAGGGTTTTAATACTGTGCTTGTTGGATTGGTCGTATATGGTGGCTTGTTAATAATGTACAGATGTAAGCTTGCGTCGAAGAGGGAAGGACCCTGGTTACTCATTCTAGCATTAATTCTCCTATTGTTATAGGTTAGCCTGTTAGTGATGAGGGAGTCATATGGTTCTTGTATTTTTAGAGCACAGAGCTTTAACGCACTCTTTGTTGATGGCTGCTTGAGGGCCCACAGTAGTTTTGTATCTTGGTTATTTATCCGCTCGTAGAGATTGTATTCTTTTTTAAAGGAGCTGTACCTCCTTTAAGTAGCCCTTAATTCGCTTCATTGGGGTTTAGTGTTCCTTGGAGAAGAATTAAGAGTGAACTTAGATTCGTTTCACAGGCAACCAGCTATCACCCAGCTCGGTTGGCTTTTCACCTCTACTAACAAGTCATCCCACTCTTTTGCAACAGAGACGGGTTCGCTCAATGATAGCTGCTCGTGAGTAGCTCGCTTGGGTTTCGGGATGGCAAACTTAAATTCATTTTGCTTGGTTTTTCTTGCTAGACCATGATGCAAAAGGTACAAGGGTTGATCTTTGCTGTTTTTAGCTTATTTTTTCACTGCTATTTCATCTTTCCCTTACGGTACGTTGTCTCTATCGCTCCAATGGTGTCTTTTCTATCGCCTATACTGGGACTAGTGAATGCTTTATTTAGGTTTTTGGGGGAGTAGCTTTGTTATTCTAGGTCATGTGTGTTGGGCTAGAGTTTGGCATCAAGACGATCTGGTGTGAACAGATATCTTTCAGGCGTAAGCTGAATGCTTTTGCTAAGCTACGTCTTGGTAATCTAAGTGCACCTTCCGGTACACTTACCTTGTTACGACTTACCTCCTCTTCGGCTGCGTAGCTTATTAGGTATGGGGGGGGGGGGTCGCTTTTGAGGAGGGTGACGGGCGGTATGTACGTGCTCCAGGGCCGGCTTAAAGAGGGCTCGATTGTCCCACTTTACTGCTAAATCCGCCTTCCAGGGACCGTTTCATGTCCCTTTGCCGTTTGTTCTAATCTAGAAAATGTAGCCCATTGCTTCCATTCCATAGGCTATACCTTGACCTGTCTTATTAGCGGGGAAGGGCTATTGCGTCCACTGTTGAACCTTCATGCGGGGTGGGCTATATAGGCTGTTCTGGCAAGGAATGGTAAGGTATATCGTGGATCATCGATTACAGAACAGGCTCCTCTAGGTGGGTTTGGAACACCGCCAAGTCCTTAGAGTTTTAAGCGTTTGTGCTCGTAGTTCTCGGGCGGATGCTCCGGTAAGATCGAGCATCAAGATTTAGGGCCAGGCATAGTGGGGTATCTAATCCCAGTTTGGGCCCTGGCTTTCGTGGGCTTCAATAAATCTTTGGTCTAAGATCTTCTTTGGTGGAGGCCTTATGGGCATCTTGGGCTTATGACAGCTCAGTTGCCTTTTAATCTTAGCTACTTTAGATAACATGTGACCACACTTTACGCCGTTATAACGTTGACTTGGGTCTCCTGTATGACCGCGGTGGCTGGCACAGGATTTACCGACCCTGAATTTGCTATGGCTAAGTCAAGTTTACACTCATTGCTTAATGTTAACTACTGCTGAAAACCCGTGGGGGCGTGGCAATTGCAAGGCGTTTTGGGCTACAACGTGGGCGTGCCTGATACCTGCTCCTGTCGACCTAGATAGGGTACCCAGGGCGTCTACACTGGAATGCGGATACTTGCATGTATATACCTAGCAACAACCAACGGTAAGGTTAGGACTAAGTCTTTTGTCCTTGGGTGCGGTGTAGCGACCGTCTTGACATCTTCAGTGTCATGCTTTGTGTAAGCTACGAGGAC